GGATTTTGACCTAACGTTTTTGATGAACCAATCCAATGAATACACCCGTAACAAGTCCCTATATGATTTCTGATGGAATCGGAAAGCACTAAGTACAAGCAAGATACACAGTTGCCCCTTGGAAGTCTCAAGGGAATGTGACTAATGGAATATGTAGGAATAGTAAGACCTATTGTTGCCTTTCATAAACAAAAAGCAGAAAAAAAAAAAATATACCATCAAGATATATAACTATGTATCACATACTCCTAATTTCCCATCTAAGCCTTACTGTCTCTACTTCTGTGAAATGTGAAACAATTGGAAGACACCCTATTACATTCTTGGCGGGGTTACCCCAACGAAAGCACTTTTTTCCACTTTTATTCTATAAAAGCCAATCACCCATACAATATTAATTGAAAACCTGAGCACTCAGAGACTCTCATGAGTTTGTATGGATACAAAGTATCTTCAGTTCTTTCCACAACTCCTAATTGGATTCCCCACCAGCCTACCCAATCTACTTCAAGACTCAGTCAGTAAACACTAGTAGGGTAAGGTAATTAGGAAGTATTTATAGTCCTTCCTATAACCCCTTCTTGGATCCTAGGAGCAAGGATTTACAGTCTCTTAGGAACCTTCCTTTGGATACACGGATTTACGGTCCCTGACTTTCGTAGTTCTGAATCTCACAATTGAATCTTACTATGGATTTGATTCGATTGATAAATCAAATCAATGGCCTGAACGCATCAGGAATCCGTAATTAAGTGAGTATTTCTTTATTTATATTGGTAATTCATATTGGTATGGTACAGGTTTGGGTCACACCCCGATTTTTGAAGAAATAATTGAAAGTCAACCCCCCGATTCTTAAAATTGGGTATCGACAGTCCCCGCCCCTTACCTCTGCTTCTGCCAGGCAAGAATTTTGTGAGTTCTATTAGTTTAGTAGGGTAAGAAATTCCGAGTCTTTTGTTAATCAGGCGACACCCGGATTTGAACTGGGGAGAAAGGATTTGCAGTCCCCCGCCTTACCACTCGGCCATGCCGCCAAAACGATACAAAATAGATATAGATGGAAATATTCTGGGGAATTGCTGAACCATTTCTTTTTTTTGATTGGATCCTGTTGTTCTCTTAGATTGATTGTATTTCAAAACACACAACACCTAAATAAAAGCTTTCCCCCCTTTTTCTATTGAAAGAGAAAAATGGATTTCCAGTCACAGAATCCAAAATTCAGAGCAAATTGGAAGCATTAATGACTGTGAATTCATGAATGGTTCTTGGATTTTGATCTCCAATTTGGTTTCCTTAATGACATAAGGAGATCAAATTGATATACGACTAATCAGTCTCAATTCTTTTCCATAATTTTCAATTTCAATTATAACAACAATTATGTGTATATGTAAACCCCAGAACAGAAATTATTACACGGATACCTAGTCAGGTATCTTATCTACATATTCCTATTAGGAAATCGTCGTGCTTGCATTTTTCATTGAATATATTGAATATAAAATCGAAATTTGGATATAGCACGACCTATGTTGCCTCAAGGGAACTTCGATAAAAGATGGGATATACGGATAGCTAGATAGTTATATCTGCATGTACTTAATAAATATGACTTCTCTTACGCACTTCAATCGTATTCTACTAATTAACAAATGGGTAGAAATATCTTTTCTCTCTGCGAATCATTTTTTGAACAACGGAATCGATGAAATAAATTAAGTGCTAAAATCAAAGTCAACTCTAGACGGTTCCTGATTATTCTGTCTTTATCTCACTCATAGAGAACAGATTCAATTCCGAATCCATTTATGGTACCCAATCTGATCGTAATATCATAAGGTAGAAATTGGATCTATTTTGATATTCTATACAAGACTCCATAAGTCTAAGTGGCAGAATTTTGTTTCCCGGAATGTTTTATCAATTCATTTCCATTTGTATCTGTCGCAAATTCGAATTTGAGTCACATTTTTTTTTATTCCTCCGTTCATACGTATTTAGTACATATATATATGTATATGGGGTTGGATAAAATTTCATGTTGTTCAAATGAGCAAAATATACATTCCATCGTTGCTAGATCAATCTATATGGTTCAACGAAGAGTGAGCCAATAGTTGGATTTTTTCGATAAACGGAAAACTTAAGATGTTCCGGGATGGAAATGAGGGAATGTATACAATACCAGGGTTTAGTCAGATACAATTTGACGGATTTTGTAGGTTCATTGATCAAGGCTTGATGGAAGAACTTCATAAGTTTCCAAAAATTGAAGATACAGACCAAGAAATTGAATTTCAATTATTTGTGGCAACATATCAATTGGCAGAGCCCTTGATAAAAGAAAGAGATGCTGTGTATGAATCACTCACATACTCTTCTGAATTATATGTATCCGCGGGATTAATTTGGAAAACCGGTAGAGATATGCAAGAACAAACCGTATTTATTGGAAATATTCCTCTAATGAATTCCCTGGGAACCTCTCTAGTAA